TCGTTTTTTGAATCTTTATATATACAATTGTCTCGGCACTGGAAGAGATTTTTATATTTTTTTCTACATAATTCTTGATACAATCCTGTATTTTTTGATCTTCCTGAAGACCCTCAGGATAATTTTTTGGTTGTTCAAACCAAAGGGAATGATGGCTTTGGGTTGTACCAAGTCTGAAACCAAGTGGATTTATTTTTTGTCCCATAAAACCTCGCACCCATCATTGGCCCATAGCATTCTGCCCCCAAATATAGCCTCGTATAGAAAACATTCATACTTATCTTGAATATCTATATACTTCTCTTTATATATCCATCCTCTTTTTTTTAACCATAGATAAAAGTTTTTATCTTTAGAGATATCTTGCAATACAATAGTTATGTGACAGGTGGGTCTTTTTATCGGATAACTACGTCCTCTAGCTCGAGGTTTTAACTTTTTCACGATAGTACCCTCGTTAACTTCGGCTTGACTAATAATTAAAGCCGTTTTGTCGAAATCCATATTGTTAGTAGCATTTGCTGCTGCAGAATAAACTAATTTAAAAATGGGATAACATGCTCGATAAGGCATGAGTTCTAGTTTCATAAGTATTTCATCATAGGGACGCCCACGAATCTGATCAATCACTCTTCGCGCTTTGTGAGCAGACATACATATATGTTGACCTAAAGCATATACTTCTACCTCAGGTACCCTCTCTATCATAAGGTTCACCTCCCACCAATAAACGACGAGCACCCATATTAACTTTATTAACATTAACGACGAGATTTTTTATCGTTTCTCGTATGCTCCCGGAAATTCCGAGTAGGTGCAAATTCTCCCAATTTGTGACCTACCATACTATCTGTTATATAAATAGGTAAATGCTCTTTCCCATTATGAATAGCAATTGTATGGCCGATCATTTTGGGTATAATGGTAGATGCCCGGGACCAAGTTACTATTATTTCTTTTTCTGTCCTTCGGTTGAGCTTCTCAATTTTTTCCAATAAATGATTAGCTACAAAGGGTTTTTTTTTTAGTGTTTTTAGTGAACGTGTCACAGCAAATTCCTCCTATCTTTTTTCTTTTTTTTGTAAAGACGAAGAAACATATTTGATTTTCAATACTCTCCTATTTACTACGGCGACGGAGAATCAAACTATCACTATATTTTTTCTTTTTTCTATTTCTTCTTCCAAGCGCAGGATAACCCCAAGGGGTTGTGGGTTTTTTTCTACCAATTGGGGCCCTCCCTTCACCACCCCCATGGGGATGGTCTACAGGATTCATAACTACCCCTCTTACTACAGGACGCTTACCTAGCCAACACTTAGATCCGGCTCTACCCAAACTTTTCTGGTTCACCCCAAGATTACCCACTTGCCCGACTGTTGCTGAGCAGTTTTTGGATATCAAACGGACCTCCCCAGATGGTAATTTTAATGTGGCCGATTTACCCTCTTTTGCAATCAGTTTCGCTACAGCACCCGCAGCTCTCGCTAATTGTCCGCCCTTTCCAAGTGTGATTTCTATGTTATGTATGGCCGTGCCTAAGGGCATATCGGTTGAAGTAGATTCTTCTTTTTGATCAATCAAAACCCCTTCCCAAACTGTACAAGCTTCTTCCAAAGCATACGGCTTTCCGGATGTATATGATGATATCTAGACAGATGGATCTTATATGAATCGTATGATGAAGTACCACATGAGTTGATATATTGGAATCCAAATCTGCCGAATCACTCATGTTATGATCTTCTACATCCTAGGTCTCCCCGTTCCTTCATCTGGCTTATGTTCTTCATGTAGCATTCAGACCGAATGACTCTATGAAATTACGTCGATACTTCCACATATTACGGGTAACGTAGGAGACATCTCTATTTTTCCCCCGGGGTAGAATTACCACTGCTTAGCTTTCAATTCGCCTCTGACCATCAAATGAAATGTGAATAACTCGTCCTCCTCTCTTTGAAACAAGGGGCGCTTCCGGTTCTGTCGGTGCTTCAAACAATTTTGTCTTCTCCATATTACCATATCTCTAGAGTCAATAATTTTCTATGAGGAACTACTGAACTCAATCACTTGCTGCCGATACTCTTCAGTTTTCTGTTGAGGTCTATCCCGTAGAGGTACTCAAATTGGATCAGTGATCGATTTCTAGGTTTCGTCGTAAACCTAATTGGTTACTTCCAATTACGTAAATCAATAGTTCAAACCGCACTCAAAGGTAGGGCATTTCCCATTGAGATAGGAACTTCTGTACCAGAAACAATGGTATCTCCAATTATAGCCCCTCTGGGATGTAAAATATATCTCTTCTCACCATCCCTATAGTGTATGAGACAAATGTTTGCATTTCGATTAGGGTCGTATTCTATGGTTACGATTCTACCAGATATGTCTTTTTCATTCCGTCGAAAATCAATTTTACGGTATAGACGCTTATGACCTCCCCCTCTATGCCTTGCGGTAATGATTCCTCTGGCATTACGACCTTTACCACAATGACGCTGTCCATAGATCAAATTATTTCGTGGATTGGATTTCACTTGACTGCCGACGGTTCTGCTCGAGGTAGAAGTTTTGTATAAATGTATCGCCGTGTTATTAAGTATTTTGATTTAAGTTCTTTTCTTTCTAAGAGGTGGAATAGAATAACCCGGTTGAAGCGTAATAATCATGCGTCTATAATGCATTGTATGTCCCATAATGGGTCCCTTTCTTCTACCCTTTCCCGGGAGTCGATGACTATTCATAGCTATTACCTTGACACCAAAAAAGAGTTCGACCCAATGCTTTATTTCTGTCCTAGTTGATCCTGATTCGACATTAGAAGTATATTGATTGTTCCCCAATAACCGAATACTTTTGTCTGTAAATACTGCATATTTGATTCCATCCATAAATCTATTTTCTTCCCTATGAGTTCCGGTATCGATAAGAATTCTACTTCTTACTGTTCATATGTTATGATATGAATATACCATAGTAATTATATTAATTCGTTATGTATGGATGATGAGATTCCATTGATACGGAGCCAATTCCAATAGACGTATTGAACGTTCGCGTTGTACTGCATCCAGCAGGAATTGAACCTACGAATTTGCCAATTATGAGTTGGGCGCTTTAACCATTCAGCCATGGATGCGTAATGGGGATTAGCATATATTTCAAGTATCTAGCCTAACTCTATAGAAAAATCGTTATATATTCTATATAATAATAAATATAATAATAATAAAAATTTCCAATTTCCAAGTCAAGTATCTAGCCTAACTCTATAGAAAAATCGTTATATATTCTATATAATAATAAATATAATAATAATTTCCAAGTCAATTCTACATGATAATAATAAAAATTTCCAATATTAATTAAATACATATATAAATATAAAGTCAAATTTTAAAGAAATCCTAAGGAGGAATCAATATGAAGCAAGACAGGGCAAAACGACGTCTATATAAATCCTGGATTTTTGAGTTTAGGGAGGTATTGAGAGAGATCAAGAATTCTCACTATTTCTTAGATTCGTGGACCAAATTGGATTCAGTGGGATCTTTCATTCACGTTTTTTTCGACCAAGAACGTTTTATGAAACTCTTTGACCCACGAATAGGAAGTATCCTCTTTTCACGCGATTCGCAGGGTTCAACAAGCAATCGATCTTTCACGATCAAAGGTGTAGTACTGCTTGTAGTAGTGGTCCTTCTACATCGTCTTAACAATCGAAATCTGGTCGAAAGAAAAAATATCTATTTGAGGGGGCTTCTTCCTATACCCGTAAACTCCATTGGACCCAGAAATGATTCATTGGAAGACTCTTTTGAGTCTTCCAATATCCATAGGTTGATTGTTTCGCTCCTGTATCTTCCAAAAGGGAAAGAGATCCCTGAGAGTTCTTTCATGGATCCGAAAGAGAGTACTTGGATCAATCAAAGAAAGGTTCAACAACTTCCCAAAGAAATCGAAGAATTTCTTGGGAATCCTACAAGATCCTCTCGTTCTTTTTTCTCTGACAGATGGTCAGAACTTTATCTGGGTTCGACTCCTACTGAGAGGTCCACTAGAGATCAGAAATTGTTGAAGAAACAACAAGATGTTTCTTTTGTCCGTTTCAGGCGATCGGAAAATAAAGAAATGGTTGATATATTCAAGATAATTACGTATTTACAAAAAACCGTCTCAATTCATCCTATTTCATCAGATCAGGGATGCGATATGGTTCCGAAGGATGAACCGGATATGGACAGTTCCAAGAAGATTTCATTCTTGAACCAAAATCCATTTTTTGATTTATTTCATCTATTCCATGACCGGAACAGGGGAGGATACACGTTTCACCACGCAGAAGAGAGATTTCAAGAAATGGCGGATCTATTAACTCTATCAATAACCGAGCCGGATCTGGTGTATCATAAGGGATTTGCCTTTTCTATTGATTCCTGCGGATTGGATCAAAAAAAATTCTTGAATGAGGTATTCAACTCCAGGGATGAATCGAAAAAGAAATCTTTATTGGTTCTACCTCCTATTTTTTTTGAAGAGAATGAATCTTTTTATCGACAGATAAGAAAAAATTGGGTCCGGTGCGGGAATGCTTTGGAAGATCCAAAACCAAAAAGAGTGGTATTTGCTATCAACAACATAATGAAGGCAGTCAATCAATATAGATTGATCCAAAATCTGATTCAAATCCAATATAGCATCCATGGGTACATAAGAAATGGTTCGAATCGATTTTTTTTTATGAATAGATCCGATCGCAACTTCGAATATGGAATTCAAATTCAAAGGGATCAAATAGGAAATGATACTCTGAATCATAGAACTATAATGAAATATACGATCAACCAACATTTATCAAATTTGAAAAAGAGTGAGAAGAAATGGTTCGATCCTCTTCTTTCTCGAACCGAGAGATCCATGAATCGGGATCCTGATGCATATAGATACAAATGGTCCAATGGGAGCAAGAATTTCCAGGAACATTTGGAACATTTCGTTTCTGAGCAGAAGAGCCGTTTTCAAGTTTTTCAAGTAGTGTTCGATCGATTACGTATTAATATTATTAATATATTAATTAATATTAATCAATATATTAATAATATTAATATTAATCAATATTCGATTGATTGGTCCAGGGTTTTCGACAAACAAGATCCTTCTAAGCCACTTCGTTTATTTTGGTCCACCTTTTTGCGTCTCTTTTTGCCCAAGTTCCGTCTCTTTTTGCCCAAGTTCCTTCTCTTTTTGTCTAAGTCACTTTCTTTTTTCTTTGTGAGTTTCGGGAATACCCCCATTCATGGGTCCGAGATCCACATCTCTCAATTCAAAGGTCCGAATGATCAACTCTGCGATCAGTTGTTAGAATCAATAGGTGTTCAAATCGTTCATTTGAATAAATTGAAACCCTTCTTATTGGATGATCATAATACTTCCCAAAAATCGAAATTGTTGATCGATGGAGGAACAATATCACCATTTTTGTTCAATAAGATACCAAAGTGGACGATTGACTCATTCCATACTCCTACTAGAAAAAATCGCAGGAAATCCTTTGATAACACTGATTCCTATTTCTCAATGCTATCCCACGATCGAGACAATTGGATGAATCCCGTGAAACCATTTCATAGAAGTTCATTGATATCTTCTTTTTTAAAAGCAAATCGACTTCGATTCTTGAATAATCCACATCACTTCTGGTTCTATTGTAACAAAAGATTCCCTTTTTATGTAGAAAAGGCCCGTATCAATAATTATGATCTTACGTATGGACAATTCCTTAATATCTTGTTCACTGGCAACAAAAAATTTTCTTTGTGCGTCGGTAAAAAAAAACATGTTTTTTCGGAGAGAGATGCTATTTCAACGATCGAGTCACGGGTATCTAACATATTCATACCTAACGATTTTCCAATTCTATCCGCTCGATTCGTTCGTAGAGCTCTTTACGCAATCGCAGACATTTCTGGAACACCTCTAACAGAGGGACAAATAGTCAATTTAGAAAGAACTTATTGTCAACCTCTTTCAGATATGAATCCGTCTGATTCAGAAGGGAAGAACTTGCATCAGTATCTCAATCTCAATTTCAATTCAAACATGGGTTTGATTCACATTCCATGTTCTGATAAATATTTACGAGCCAAAAAGAGGAAAAAACAGAGTCTTTGTCTAAAGAAATGCGTTGAGAAACGGCAGATGGATAGAATCTTTCTACGAGCAAATCTCTCAAAAAAATGGAAGCTGTTCCAAACATATCTGCCATGGTTCTTTACTTCGACAGGGTACAAATATCTAACTTCGATAGGGTACCAATATCTACATCTAAATTTCATCCTTTTAGATACTTTTTTAGACCTATTGCCGATACCGATACGAAGTAGCAGTCAAAAAGTTGTATCCATTTTTCACGATATTATGGATATATCACGGCGAATTCCTCGGAAAATATGGTGGGCGATTCTTCCACAACGGAATCGGATAAGTCAGATTTCGAGGAAGTGTTTACATAGTCTTCTTCTGTCCGAAGAAATGATTCATCGAAATAATGAGTCACCCCTTTCATTCTGGGTACATCTGGGATCACCAAATGCTCGGGAGTTCTTCTATTCAATCCTTTTCCTTCTTCTTGTTGCTGGATATCTCGTTCGTACACATCTTCTCTTTGTTTCCCGAGCCTCTAGTGAGTTACAGACAGAGTTCGAAAAGATCAAATCTTTGATGATTCCATCATACATGATTGAGTTACGAAAACTTCTGGATGGGTATCCTCCATCTGAACTGAATTCTTTCTGGTTAAAGAATCTCTTTCTAGTTGCTCTGAAACAATTAGGATATTTTCTAGAAGAAATACGGGGTTCTGCTTTTGGCAGCAACATGCTATTGGGTGGTGGTCCCGCTTATGGGGTCAAATCAATACGTTCTAAGAAGAAATATTTGAATATCAATCTCATCGATATCATCGATTTCCTAAGTCTTATACCAAATCCCATCAATCGAATAACTTTTTCGAGAAATACGAGACATCTAAGTCGTACAAGTAAAGAGATCTATTCATTGATAAGAAAAAGAAAAAACGTGAACGGTGCTTGGATTGATGATAAAATCGAATCCTGGTTCGCGAACAGTGATTCGATTGATGATGAAGAAAGAGAATTCTTGGTTCAGTTCTCCACCTTAACGAAGGAAGAAAGGATTGATAAAATTCTATTGAGTCTGACTCATAGTGATCATTTCTCAAAGAATGACTCTGGTTATCAAATGATTGAACAACCGGGATCCGTTTACTTACGATACTTAGTTGACATTCATAAAAAGCGTCTAATGAATTATGAGTTCAATAGATCCTGTTTAGCAGAAAGGCGGATATTCCTTGCTCATTATCAGACAATCACTTATTCACATTCACAAACCTCGTGTGGGGCTAATAGTTTGAATTTCCCATCTCATGGAAAACCCTTTTCGCTCCGATTAGCCCTATCCCCCTCTAGGGGTATT